ATTGATAACGAGTGGGACCAAATAATTCAATCGGGGTAGTTGCCGAGCCATACCACATAGTTCCAGCAACTACAAAAGCTGCAAAAAAGACAGCAGCGATACTACTGGAAAGGACGGTTTCAATATTTCCCATACGTAATCCTTTGTATAGACGTTGGGGCGGACGGACACTAAGATGGAATAGACCCGCCAATATGCCCAAGGTTCCTGCTGCAATATGATGAGAGGCTATTCCGCCCGGAACAAAAGGATCAAAACCTTCCACACCCCATGCTGGATTTACAGCTTGTACTCTTCCCGTTAGTCCATAAGGATCGGATACCCATATTCCAGGACCATACAATCCTGTTACATGAAATGCGCCAAAACCAAAGCACGCCACTCCTGAGAGAAATAAATGAATTCCAAAGATCTTGGGCAAATCCAAAGAGGGTTTTCCTGTACGTTCATCACAAAATATTTCTAGATCCCAATACACCCAATGCCAGATAGCTGCCAAAAAGCACAAGCCAGAAAACACAATATGTGCACCAGCCACACCTTCATAACTCCAAATACCCGGATTCGTTATAGTCCCCCCCGTAATACTCCAACCACCCCATGAATTGATTATTCCTAAACGAGTCATGAAGGGTATAACGAACATACCCTGTCTCCACATTGGATCAAGAACAGGGTCAGAGGGATCAAAAACAGCTAATTCATATAGAGCCATCGAACCGGCCCAACCAGCAACCAGAGCTGTATGCATTATATGGACAGAAATCAAACGGCCGGGATCATTCAATACGACCGTATGAACACGATACCAAGGCAAACCCATGGAAATACCCCTTATATCAATCAAAAATAGACTCTATGTAACTTTATTGCACTTTAAAAAAACTATAGTATAGTATGGTCCTTACTTTTTTAGTGGATTATCTTGGGGAAAGGATTAATATTTGTTCTATATCTTTTAGTAAGAATGTCTTTGAATAATAATAGAATAATTTTGTTCGTAGGAACAAAAAGAAGCAGATTTATTCTACACCCGATAAGTACCAATACGCAATGGTAGGGCGTTGATAGCATTTTATATGAGTAACTGCATATATATTTGTTCATCATCCAAAGGCCCCACTTGTAAGAATTTTCCTTTATTGATTCTGTCTTCCTTTTTTATGAACTTCTTCAATCTATGGATAAAATATGATAAAAGACAAAATATTATTAAGACAATAAACCTATTTTTACGCTTTCACATCAAAGTGAGATATAATACTTAATTTTTCTTTCATTTAATGCCTATTGGTGTTCCAAAAGTACCTTTTCGAAGTCCTGGAGACGAAGATGCATCGTGGGTTGACGTATAGTGCGACTTGTCAGATATATTGGGTCATATGGTATTTCCCCGTTCTCTTTCCCGATCGAGATATCCTCCCTTTCGCCCAACAAAGATTGATTGAATTATCCAAAATTTGGAGCGTGAAATGCAATTAAGTACGATTAAATTAATTTTTTAAGGGGGTAGACAGATTAATATTAGCAATTAGAATAATTTATGGTTGGCTTGGTTCAAACAATAAAATGAATTATCCAGGCTCCGTTTAGAAAAAAACCAATAGGTAATATATCTATGATTTCTCCTTAATATCATATTCTATTTATATTATAGAATATTCGATTTATAATTTCTAATATAATAAATATAATTAAAGTTATCTAAAACTGTTAATAAATCGAGTAATACGAGTAATATGATGAATGCATTGAATATTGAATATTTAATATTAGATTTGGCGGGAGATATGAAATAAAGTAAAAAAAAAAGAAGTCGTAGCAAAAAGACGTAGTATTGGGGCATTTGTCCTATATATGCAAATAAAAATCGGTCCGATCTTTACTCGGAGTAGAGCATAAACCTAAAAGAATTCAAGAAGACCATTCAGGAACAAGAAAATTACATCGTGATTTGGATTGGATTCCGATGAAACAATACATCAATGAGAAGTTAATCCGATAAGTTTATTTTTATTTATTTCTATTTATATATAGAAATTCTATTTACTATATTATATAATTATATATAAAAAGACCAAAACTCATATTTTTTTTTTATGAAAGAAAAAGCCCCTTTGTTACAAGTTATACAGAGCTTGCGATGACAAAAGAAAAAAATAAGAATCTACACATTGATTCTTGTTTTTTTCGCGATTTGTGTTGAACTGTATGCATCAAAAGATGCATGTACAGTTCCGAAGGGATACAATTTTATCTCAATCAACCGACTTTATCGAGAAAGATTACTTTTTTTAGGCCAAGAGGTTGATAGCGAGATCTCGAATCAACTTATTGGTCTTATGGTATATCTCAGTATAGAGGATGATACCAAGGATCTCTATTTGTTTATAAACTCTCCCGGCGGATGGGTAATACCTGGATTAGGTATTTATGATACTATGCAATTTGTGCAACCAGACGTACAAACAATATGCATGGGATTAGCCGCTTCAATGGGATCTTTTATTCTGGTCGGAGGAGAAATTACCAAACGTCTAGCATTCCCTCACGCTTGGCGCCAATGAGTTTTTTATTTGATTTGAGAGAAAAAAGAAGACTATGCCTTCGCGATATATGAAATATAAATATTAAGTAATAATAGCATGGCACTTCGAATTCGATACGAGAATCTTTTTTTTTTTCAAAATCGTTCCATTCCATTATGTATCGAAAGAGTAGTATGAGATAAAAGGTCTTTACCATTTTATCTGATATATCAGGAGACCCATTTCAGCGTCACAAACTTTTTTGTTTTTACACCGAAAAACTCTTAACAATAATATATATATTATTTTTATGAAAGAATACAAAAAAATCTCTTTTTTTTTTTTTCAAATATAAAAAAAATTAAGTAAAAAAAAAAGAAACTTTGGGATTGCTAAATAACAGACGAAATTAATATATATATAAAGCAACGGAACCATCATAGTATATTTTTAACTATTCCAAAAGAAAGGGTGGTTGTTGGATCATTCACCTATGTGAATATGATAGACCCTATAATTTCTTTTCTATTTATTCGATGTAAGGTAGTTTATAGGTATAAAAGTGAATTCCATTGTAGAGCCGTATGCAATGTGCAAAAGATGCCTGTACGGTTGTTCAATTCTATCTTTCTTTTTTCTTAATTTTCTTATTTTTCGCCTTTCATCATGCGAGATAGAATAATTATTTATTATGTTATATCATCAGGGTAATGATCCATCAACCTGCTAGTTCTTTTTATGAGGCACAGACGGGAGAATTTATCCTGGAAGCGGAAGAACTACTGAAGCTTCGCGAAACCATCACAAGGGTTTATGCACAAAGAACGGGCAAATCCTTATGGGTTATTTCCGAAGACATGGAAAGAGATGTTTTTATGTCAGCAACAGAAGCCCAAGCTCACGGACTTGTTGATCTTGTAGCGGTTGAATAAAAAATAAGAGGAATTTCGCGCAAATATACAATTTGAGATCTTATCTTCTTACCAGATTTAATACAATAGTCTATGAATCCATTAATATAAAAATGATTCATACTTATCCGGTTAGGATCGATCTAAACCAGCCCATTATGTATATGATTCAACATGCCAACTATTAAACAACTTATTAGAAACACAAGACAGCCAATCAAAAATGTCACGAAATCCCCCGCTCTTCGGGGATGTCCTCAGCGACGAGGAACATGTACTAGGGTGTATGTGCGACTCGTTCAGATCATGGACTAGGCCAAAAACAATGGATCCGGTATAAATGATCAGTACCAATGAATAGGATAGAATGAAGACCACCATTTACTATACGATACGAAAAATTAAATATAGATAAAAATCTAAAAAAGATCTATCATACCTTCTATTGTATTGTGGTATCAAATTAATTTATGGTTGCCATTGGTACAAATCCAATCACTTACACTTTTAATTTAAGATGAGAAAGAATTCCCCATTGATAGCAAATGGTATTCATTAAGCAGGGAAATCCTATTTTATTTAAAAGCAGAATTAAAAGCAGAAAGATTATGCCCTTACCCTTTACCCTTCACTTTTGCAAGAACGGACTAACAGGGTCAGCTACTCAGCTAATCTTCATAATTAAATACCGTTACTGTATAAGTGGTCTCGTTGTGAAAGACCTATTACTGGATAATTATGGGTAGAGCCAAAGAGTGTGAACTGTACAAGTTAACAATAGCATTAATTAAATGAGGCTCCGGTGTATAGAGAGGACCTCACCGTTTAAGAAGTAACCATAGAAACGATGGAACCCACTATACCTATATTCTATTTACTACTTTTTTATTTACTATGTTTTTTTGATACCTAGTATCAATACAATTTCTTATTTTGAGGCGAGAAGCCTAGAAAAAAAGAAAAAATCGTGGTCGGGAAGGTTAGAGTAGCAAAAGCCATTGGAATTCTTATTTTATACATTGGAAGAATCCGTTTTGTTATTAATAGACTAGGAAAGGGAAAGGAAATAACTGAAAGAAAAGAAATCAATTAGTTATTCATCAAAGTTTCATTTATTCAATGACTAGAATTAAACGAGGATATATAGCTCGAAGACGTCGAACCAAAATTCGTTTATTTGCATCAAGCTTTCGAGGGGCTCGTTCAAGATTTACTCGAACTATTACTCAACAGAAAATAAGAGCTTTGGTTTCGGCTCATCAGGATAGAGGTAGGCAGAAGAGAGATTTTCGTCGTTTGTGGATCACTCGAATAAACGCAGTAATTCGAGCCAATAAACTATACTATAGTTATAGTAAATTAATACACCATCTGTACAAGAGGCAGTTGCTTCTTAATCGTAAAATACTTGCACAAATAGCTATATTAAATAGGAATTGTCTTTATATGATTTCCAATGAGATCTTAAAATAAGATTAAGGAGATTGAAAGAAATCAAATCCAGTGAAATGTTTTAAATGGAGTTCCCTGGCAAATGAACTTGGGAAAGTAGAGTAGAAATTAGTATGATAAAATAGGATATAATATGATAAAGTCATCGCAATGAACAAACACGTTCAATCAAAAAAGGATTTATTCTTCTTCCCCAATTCCTTTTTTTCTTACGACACAACAATAAGATTGGAATTTTCAGATTTTTTGAACAAACTGTCAATTTGCATTTGAATTCGGATTGGAATCTTATTTTGATTCAATTGAAGAAGAGCAAGCTTATTTATTTTTAATTCTAAGACCAGTAGTTCTAGGAGTCGACTCGCTTCTTTCCAACTCTTTCTCATTATTAAGAAAGGGTAACAAAGATAAAATACGAGCTTGTTTTATAGCAATAGTAATTAATCGTTGTTGTTTTAAGGTCAATCTATTCACCCGTCTAGATAATATCTTTCCTTGTTCACTAATAAATCGACTAATTAAACTCATGTTTCTATAATCAATTCGATCCCCCGATTGTATCGGGGGCAAACGCCTACGAAAAGATCGCTTAGATTTAAGAAAGAGTCGCTTGGATTTATCCATGTTTTTTTTATTCCTTGTCTCGAAAATCCTAATGCTATTTTGATCGAATCAAAAATGATTTCGAATTTAAAAATAGAATTGCTTTGTTTTGTTTATATTTAAATAAATATATGATCTGTTATATATAATATGTCGTTTTTCGTCTTCCTTGGAATGGAAGGCGGACACGCAAGCGATCGATTCGATCTATTTCTTTATCTCCCCGTGAATCGTATGTTTGTAACAAGAGGGACAGAATTTTCTCAATTCCAATCGACTAGGCGTATTATGTCGATTTTTTTGAGTAATATATCGGGAAATGCCCATTGATTCCTTATTAACACGGTTTCGAACACAACTGGTACATTCCAAAATAATCGTTATTCGGGCATCTTTACTCTTGGCCATGAACCTCCTTTGGATTTTTGATTGACTCAACTCTTCTATCTTTCTATTTTCCGATCCGAAGCGAAGAAGAAGAAAGGAAGGAAAAAAATAGAAGTTGCTAACTTGAAATACAATTATGAAAGATTTCGTTGCAATCTATCAATATAGTAATAATAAGTAATATAATGATTTCTAACTATATATTTATAATTTATAATCGCTGTACAGTATTTAAATTTTCTTTTTCATTGAATTTTCTTGTATGATATTGTTGCCATGCCACAACTATTCCATTTTCTTTCTCACTCTATTATTAATTAATTTCATTTTGGACCTGGAAACCCGAGTTCTTAGTTTAACTAGGGTGAACCCGCTTTTATTCTTTTTATTTTCGAATTTATTTTAATTATAAAAAAGAAGAAGAAAAGAAGAGTAAGGGGGGATTAGTCACAGATATTTGATTGTATCTCTAATCTTCTTCACCCCTTCCTATCTCAATTACTATAATGAAAAAAAAGGGAATATCAACGCATCTGGAAATAAACGATTGATCTCTATCAATAAACCTGCTAAAGACCCAAACCATAGAGTACTTACTACCGGTGCCACGGAAAGGTATGTTTTTAGATTTCGCATTTAAAATCCTCCTTCTTTGTTATTTATTATTGTAATCTTATTACAATTTGTAATACATAATGCTATTACATATATGACCAGATGTGTATATGTAGTTAATGACTGCCACTTGGATTTGTACGCAGAATCCCTAATGCAAATTAAAATGTATAACTTGAAATGTACAACGATTCAGTACAGTAGATATTCCTTTTCTTAAAAGAAAAAAAAAAATACGTCCCTTTCTGTCTGAGAATTCCCGAAAAATATTCATTCTTTTACGGCGAGTTTCATATTTCTTTAGTACGTATATAATATAAGTCTATTATTATATGTTATATGATATGAGATTAAAAAAAAAATAAGAAATGACAAGATAATTGGGTATAGCACTGAAAGAAATAAAGATGTGGAAAACAAGACAGGGATTCTCTACAATACTACTGTAGGCCAATTCAAAGGGATGTAGCGCAGCTCGGTAGCGCGTTTGTTTTGGGTACAAAATGTCACGGGTTCAAATCCTGTCATCCCTACCTATTACTTATCTTATGAACAGTAACGAGGGGTCATTGAGATTGATTAAAATTGGCTATACAAAATCAATCTTTAATTTTCTTATTTACGATAGTATATATATCCAAGACGAGTTAGGTCACAAAATATTTTTGTGATAATAAAGCGCTCTTAGTTCAGTTCGGTAGAACGTGGGTCTCCAAAACCCGATGTCGTAGGTTCAAATCCTACAGAGCGTGATTAGATTCTTGTTATTTGTTAGGTCGAAAATAAGACTGAAATAATTGAACAGCAATCTGAATTTGACCTCCTGTAGATTAAAGAAAGTAGGAGGTCAATCAAAAAAAAAGGAGATATTAATTACTCAAAGGTCCAATTGATCACCACGTCTATATTGTAAATATGCAGTTACGAATAATCCAGCCAAAGTAATAGGAATTAGACCTAAGACGATTCCAAATAGAAAAACTTCAATCATTTCAATTTCTTTG